ATTGGATCTAGTCCTCCGCGAAAACTAAGAAATTCTGCATATTTGGACCAATTCAAGGTGAAAAAGGGGGTTGCTCCTTCGGAAAAACTAGGATAAAGTTGAGCCAAAAGGTCGCGATTCAAGATAAATTCATGAGGAAGTGGTATCTCTTTAGGATCAACCCCAGCGTCGAGAAATTGGTTAATTGGTAAAGATACATGGATTTGGTGTCCCGCCCAAGAAAGAGACCCAAGTCCTAATAACCCCGCTAAGTGGTGATTCAACATGGATTCTACATCTTGGAACCAGGCCAATTTGGGAGCGGCTTTGTGATAATGGAACCAACCAGCAAAAAGCATTAACGATGCAAAAATCAATGCACCGATTGCGGTACAATAGAGTTGTAATTCACTAGTTATTCCGGATGCTCGCCAAATCTGAAAAAACCCAGAGGTTATTTGGATTCCTCGGAATCCCCCGCCTACATCACCATTCAAAATCTCTTGCCCTACTATTGGCCAAACTACCTGAGCACTGGGTCCAATGTGAGTAGGATCGCTTAGCCATGCTTCATAATTGGAAAAACGGGCACCGTGGAAGTACATGCCACTCAACCAAAGAAAGATAATGGAGAGTTGACCGAAATGAGCACTAAAGACTTTTCGGGAGATCTCCTCCAAATCACCGGTATGACTATCGAAATCGTGAGCATCAGCATGTAGGTTCCAGATCCAAGTGGTAGTATCGGGGCCCTTAGCTATTGTTCTTGAGAAATGCCCGGGTCTGGCCCATTCCTCAAAAGATGTTTTTACAGGATCCCTATCCACAACAATTTTAACTTCTGGTTCCGGCGAACGAATAATCATTAAGTCCTCCTCTTTCCGGACAAGACATACAAAGAGACCCGCCAACTGTCTTTTTATTGAATCTTTGAAAGATAGATATTATGATTAGTCCTTTTCTTTACTATCTACCGTCCTTCTATTTTTTTTTTTTAGTTATTCACTGGAGCAATTATACATTGAAGTCAATCCGAGGCAAGTGTTCGGATCTATTATGACATAAGGATTAGGTGCCTAACGGACATTGGTTATTCTGGAAAATTATTTCCAGACGTAACAAAAAAATCTTTTTTTTTACGTTTTCATTTAAGAAGCTAGCGTATTTTTTTTTTCTGAGGTGAGGGTATAAGCCCTTATCTACATCTACTTTCCTTGAGTGAGCATAATATAGATTTTTTTATTCGATTCCAAATTCCAAGATAACTCATTAGAATTATTAATAAGACCGTCCTGATATATTAGGTAGGAATATTTATATTGCCACCTTTTATGTGCTTTATTACTTCTGTTCCAGAGCCTATCCCTATTGTTTATCCTTATGAAATATGATATAAAATCGAAGGTAGAAGAAAGGGATATAATGAAATTATTGATTTGATCTTCTTACCTAAATTATTTGATTAATGGATCAACAACCAAACCACCCATTTTATGAAAATGGAGAGTGGTCTTATTCAAAGCGCTTCGTAATCTTCAACCAGTTCTGTGCTTCAATATAATTTCCCGGAGTAAGCGCTATAGCTTGTTTCCAATACTCAGCAGCTTGATCAAACCAAGCTTCCGCAATTTCCGAATCGCCCTGTAGAATGGCCTGTTCTCCTCGGTCGGAATAGGCAGTTCCTTCCCCTAGAACCGTACTTGAGAGTTTCCTACCTCATACGGCTCAGAAATTGCTATCTTAATTTCCCCTATCTTAACTGAATTCGATTTCTCAAAAATGAATCCAATTTCTTCTTGGGTTAAGCAGAAGAAGTGAATTACCTAAGTTTCAAACCCTAATTTTGATCAATAATCAGTTTGATCTTTTCTCCCACCTTCAGAAGAATAAAGCATAGATAGACCTATATGCTTCGTTCGAATTTTCTGAAAGGTAACTATCTCGGTTTCGTTTCTTTCATATATGAAATTTCTATAGAATCCTCGAAAAAGACTTTTTCCCATAAGAAAGAAAAAAGAACTTACTATCTTTGGGATCTGATACTACACCGCTGCTTAATCCCTTAGTGGATCGGCTTTATTACATAAGCGGATTCCTAAATTTTGTCCCATATCGTGGTATAATGAAGCAGTTTTTTTAGTTGTATCGACCCAGTCGCTCACTAATTGATCTTTACGGCGTTTTCTCTATCAATTTCAGCTTTATCCATAGAATAGTAGTATAGGCTCTACTTTCTTCCTATTTTGATTCTCGTGAAGTGTCCTTCCTTCCTACAGCTGATAAGGTCAAATCGTTATTTTGACGATCCCTATGTAGAAAGCCCTTTTTCTAGTATTTACTAGAAAATTTCCTACGCTCTTTTTTTCTTCTTTCTATAGTGGAGATAGTCGCACGTAATGACAGATCACGGCCATATTATTAAAAGCTTGCGGTAAGAAAGGGTTTCGTTCTAGCGCCCGGAAATAATATTCCAAAGCCTTTGTATGCTCTCCATTGCTTGTGTGTATAAGGCCTATGTTATATAGTATATAACTTCGATCATAGGGATCAATTTCTAGTCGCGTAGCTTCATAATAATTCTGCAAAGCTTCCGCATAATTTCCTTCGGATTGAGCCAACATCCGTTACGGTCGTTCATTCTATTCAAAAAATCTCCGTTCCAAAACCGTACATGAGGTTTTCATCTCATACGGCTTCTCCCTTCTGTACTTCTCCCTTCTGTACATAGTACTAAGCGAAAAATCGATAGAATCAAAATCGAATTAGTCCCATCTCATTATGGACCGAAGAGGGCTGGTATTTTTCCAAGAAATCTCTAGCCAACCTTCCCCCAAGAGGTTTTTCTTAACACCAATGAATTCTATTAATGCTAGAGGAAAACGATAGCTCCAAGAATTTCTTTGTTCTCAACGCCTCCTATTTAGAGGAATTAGCCACTTCAACGCCCTTTGATGGTTATAAGGGTATCCAAAGTACAAACCTGATGGTTGTTTGTTATCCCAACCATTCTTCCCAACCCTGATACCAATCAGGAAAGGGCTAATTTCTAACAAAGTTTTTCTCTTGTTGATTCCTATTTCGAGGTGTAGTGCTTTTCTCCCCTATGCTGCCTATTGGTACTAGTAGAGTCGGATTGGCCTGTAATACAGAACCTATCCTGTAGGTGTAACCTTTCGCTCAATACTCAAATCTACAATTGAAGCATCTGAGGCCACATCAATCGAGGATACACGATAGAAGGAATTGTTAGTTCACCTCACCTTCCCCAAGCGCGGGTTTCCTTTACTAATTTTGTTCTCTCTATGCGAACCCTCTCTCTTTCTCGTAAGAATGAGATGTAGGTAGGGCTAAAAAAAAGAGTCAAATCGCACCATCTCTATAATAAGTAAATGCCCTTTTTTCCCCGGAGGTTGTCGGAATTATTTGCAATAAAATATTGGCTACAATCGAGGAGGTCTTATCAATGAAATTTCCATTTATACGGGATCTAGGCATAATTCCCAACCCATTCTATATAGAATTCTTTTCATTCTATCACGAAATAACATAAAAACAAAACATTCGATTCTTATAAATCGATCCATATGCTCTAAATGGATAAGAGAGGTATGGATTTTCCGCTCAGCTCAAATTGTCTCCTTTTCCTTCTGTTTGGACAAGAGGAGATACGAAATATTTGACTAAGACTGGATTTTATTCTCGACTTTCCTATTTCCCAACAACAACTTCTCTCATCAGCTATTTCGCGTTTTCAAAGTCATTAATTGCCCCATACCCTTTTTTATATTTAGATTGTATGGCGTAACGTACCTTATGCAAATAGAATTCTAGGGTTCCTTTATTTTCTTATGGAAATTTTTTTCTTATGGAATAAGAAGAATTCTTCCATTCTCTTTTTATTTTAGTTTTCCCCAAAGAAAAACTTTTCGAGGGAGCAGAATTCCTAGTAAAAAAATACTGGATCCTTCCACTTAGATGAAAAGTAATTTTTCCATTCCAATAGAGCCATGGAATCCCCGAGCCGTTGTGGCTGTACCTGTACTGTAGGAATACGAAAACTCGCTATTCACTCAGTTTATTTTTAATAATAAGATTATGGAGGAGAGATGGCCGAGCGGTTCAAGGCGTAGCATTGGAACTGCTATGTAGACTTTTGTTTACCGAGGGTTCGAATCCCTCTCTTTCCGTTTCTCTTAATTCATCAATGTTAGCGATCACAGTGTAGCAAATTAAATAACAATTTATTCCAACAATAATACCTTTATTTAATAAAAATTCTCTATAGGAAATTACTGTGGTATGTAAAATACACATCGAGGAAATAACAAAAAAGAAAAAAGGATCCTAGGGTTAATCTATTTCTGCTAGGTGAACGGGAAAATATTAATTAAGAGTCTTAGGTCGATTTAGTTCGGGGAAAGGGGAAGGGAAAAAAATTCTATGAACCTTTCCTTTTTTCGTTAAGTTCAAGTCTGGCGAGAATAATATTCTACAACTAACAACTCATTTATTTTGAGACCAACCCACTTCCTATCTAGAATTTTTTTTACTAGTCCTTTATATTGCAATGTGTCAACCGTCAAATGCTTTGGCAATTTGCCCGGATCGGATGAAGCAATAGAATTTTGAACCAGACGTTTTGAGCGTTGGTTATCTTTCGTAGTAATAATATCTCGGGGTTTGCAACGAAAACTTGGTATATCAACTATACGACCATTAACTAAAATATGTCTATGGTTAACTAATTGCCGGGCCCCTGGAATGGTTGAAGCCATACCCAATCGAAAAAGGATATTATCCAAACGCATTTCAAGTAATTGTAGTAAAACCTGACCTGTGGATCTTTTTGCTTTTCCAGCGATATGTACATATCTAAGTAATTGTCGTTCTGTCAGACCATAATGAAAACGCAATTTCTGTTTTTCTTGAAGACGAATACGATATTGCTCTTTTTTCCCAGAATGGAATTTCTTTTTCTGATTACTTCCGGATTTAGGCGTTTTTCTAGTGAGTCCTGGTAAAGCTCCCAGACGGCGTATTTTTTTTAAACGAGGCCCTCGATAACGGGACATGAAGACTCCTTTTTGATTTTATTGAAATTTCATTTTACACAATAAATTTCATTCTATTTACATTACAGAATACATCGAAATTAAAACTGAATTAAACTAAAGGATAAACAGAGTAAAATCTACTAAAGTACCACAAAAAAGTACCAAAAAAAATGGAATTTCATTAACATCTGGATTTTTTGTATATAATATTATTTATTTTTATGCTTTTTATCTAGCAAAATTGTAAGGTAGAACGACATAATAGACCCTGGATTCCCCGTTTAATTCGGAGAAAAAGAGAAATTCTTGTTCATGGAACATCGATAGAGAAAAAAGCCGACTATCGGATTTGAACCGATGACCCTCGCATTACAAATGCGATGCTCTAACCTCTGAGCTAAGTGGGCTTACATAACAGAAATAGTGTAACAAATAGAAATATATATAGGGAATCCGTAAAATGTCAGATCTTAATTATTAATCTTAGTTATTAACTAGTTCGAAATTGGAAGTTCCACTCAAAAAAAAATACTAGAATTTAAAAAAGATAAAGTTAGCTTGATATGCTTAACTAAAATGATATTATTAAATAGGATTATAGAATTTATTGAACTTTCTTTTTATTTCTCTAATTCGCAAATCAATTTTTCTAATAGAATCTATTCCAAATTCTATATTGAATTTCATTTCAGATATTTTCAATTTGATATGGCTCGGACGAATAATCTAATACATAGAAAAGAAGAATATATATGAAGAATTAATAAAGAAAAAATGCGAATGGCATTTTCATTCGATCATTATATACATTTTTGAGATATATTTTTTTTTTCTTTGTTAATAATTTAAGGATAAATAGTTCACTAAGGAGAAGATAGAATCATAGCAAATCCAATTTCGAATTCTGATTAGAAAAAAAAGAATGAATATCAAGCGTTATAGTATGATTTTGAATACTCTAAAAAAAGAGGGAGGGAGGCGGGATAGAGAAAAACTTTTGGATATATTCATTCCGATTGAATTGCAAATATATCAACGATAGAATCAATTCAATTCTGAATTGCAATAAGCGAGCGGGGTCTCTCAAATAGAGATGAGCTACTAGACTACGTCGAATAATGAATTCAATGATTCAAAAAAAACTAAGAGATGGATGAAATTATACAAGGAATCCTGGTTTCAAAGAAAAGGAAAATGGGGATATGGCGAAATCGGTAGACGCTACGGACTTGATTGTATTGAGCCTTGGTATGGAAACCTGCTAAGTGGTAACTTCCAAATTCAGAGAAACCCTGGAATGAAAAATGGGCAATCCTGAGCCAAATCCCTTTTTTGAAAAACAAGTGGTTCTCAAACTAGAACCCAAAGGAAAAGGATAGGTGCAGAGACTCAATGGAAGCTGTTCTAACGAATCGAAGTAATTGCGTTGTGTTGGTAGTGGAACCTCTTCGAAATTAGAGAAAGAAGGGCTTTATACATCTAATATACACGCATATATACTGACATAGCAAACGATTAATCACGGAACCCATATCATAATATAGGTTCCTTATTTTATTTTTTAAATGAAATTAGGAATGATTATGAAATAGAAAATTCTGAATTTTTTTAGAATTATTGTGAATCCATTCCAATCGAATATTGAGTAATCAAATCCTTCAATTCATTATTTTGTTTTCGAGATCTTAAAAAAAGTGGATTAATCGGACGAGGATAAAGAGAGAGTCCCATTCTACATGTCAATACTGACAACAATGAAATTTCTAGTAAAAGGAAAATCCGTCGACTTTATAAGTCGTGAGGGTTCAAGTCCCTCTATCCCCAAACCCTCTTTCTCTTTTATTCCCTAACCTTAGTAGTTATCTTTTTTTTTTTTACTTTTATAAATGGGTTTAAGATTCATTAGCTTTCTCATTCTACTCTTTCACAAAGGAGTGCGACGAGAACCCAATGAATCTTATGCTATTCATTAAATAGATGGTTTCTTTTTTATTAGAGTAGAGTATCGGCAAGGAATTTCGATTATTAATTCTATTTTTAAGTATTATTAAGTAAGCCATCCACAATGCATAGGACTATCCCTACCCATTTCCAAATTTTGAATACTTTATTTATATTTATTTTTTAGTCCCTTTAATTGACATAGATGCAAATACTCTACTAAGATGATGCACAAGAAAGGGTCAGGATAGCTCAGTTGGTAGAGCAGAGGACTGAAAATCCTCGTGTCACCAGTTCAAATCTGGTTCCTGGCACAGAAAATAAAAGGATCCACCGAATAGATATTGATACAAATATCTTGAGATGGATTGGGGTACATATTCATTAATAATCTAGATAGTATAGAGTAAGTAGATAAATCTGTAAACACTTCTTTTTCTTTTTAGAAAAAGGGTTAAAATCTTTGGTTCCTTTCTTTATGGTATAGAAAGAGGTAAAATTGGGTGCCCTTTTCTTCATTTTTGCATTTCTTATTAATTTTGTATACCGCTATTCCGAAGAATATTTTTTTATTCTTGCTTATCCTACTTTCCTAGTGGTTCTAAGTAATACGCGCGGTACAAAGTTCGTGGTAGGAACTTCTTTGAGTCATTGTATTTTTCTGTTCATACGAAGGAAACAAATATCTGATTTTCAAAATTGGAAAATCGAAATGAAGCCCTTTTTGTATAATAGGAATTAATTAGAATATAATAAGTATTTCGTTTCGTCTAGGAACAGAACGTAAAAATATTCCTTGATTTGAATAAAATCTGGAGTTGTGTTGTATAAGTGAACATGAATTTATTATCATTCAATGAGCATCTTGTATTTCATAGAAATTGGGGGTTATATAGTCCTTACGTAAGGGCCAGCCTATCCAACTTTCAGGCATTAAGATACGTTTAAGACGCGGATGATTATCATAAAAAATTCCTACCATATCATAAGATTCGCGTTCTTGAAAATCAGCACTTCTCCAAACCCAGAAGACAGACGGGATTCTAGGATTATCCTTTTGGGCAAAGACTTTTATGCATACTTCTTCTGGGTTATCTATACCATACTGTATTCTCGTAAGATGATACACGCTAGCTAAAGATCCACCAGGTGCTACGTCATAAGCACATTGGGAACGTAAATAATTGTAACCATATACATATAAAATGACAGCAATGGAATCCCAATCCCCCGCTTTTATTTGTAAAGTTTCTATTCCTCGGTGATCGAAGCCCAAAGATCTATGAACCACGTCATGTTTGACTAGCCAATTAGATAACCAACCCTGCTGCATTGTCTTGATCTCTCCCCCTTTGTATAAATATTTCACATTTCAAATGCAAGTTTGAAAGATTGCACTGCTCTTTCTTTTTCTGCACAAAAGAACCCCTCCTAATTCACTAATTTGTAGGAAGATACTGGACTTTTGGATTTGAAAAAAGTTTCAGAAGATATATCTAAAGTGGATGGTGATTGATAGAGCAATTCTTGTTCGTAAGTTCCAGTGTGAATACTGCGCCGAACATAAAGCTTGTGACGGGTAGTAAAAGATCGATTTTTCTTTTGACTTTGACATAGAGTTCGATCCTCAACTATTTCTCGCGCTATCTTCTTACGAAGTTTTGTTAAGGCATCTATAACAGCCTCTGGTTTAGGCGGGCAACCCGGCAGGTAGACGTCCACAGGAATTAACTTATCAACTCCTCGAACAGTACTATAGGAATCCGTACTAAACATTCCCCCTGTAATAGTACAGGCTCCCATAGCTATGACGTATTTCGGTTCAGGCATTTGCTCATATAATCGCACTAAAGATGGAGCCATTTTCATTGTTACCGTACCAGCTGTTAAAATTAGGTCCGCTTGCCTCGGACTTGATCTTGGTACCAATCCATAACGATCAAAGTCGAATCGTGAGCCTATTAATGAAGCAAATTCAATGAAACAACAACTGGTACCATATAGAAGGGGCCATAAACTGGAGAGTCTTGACCAATTCGAAAGATCGTTTGGTGTAGTTGAAATAACGGAATTGGAACTTGTTTGGTCGAGTAACGGAAACTCAATCAAACTCATAATTGTCTCGATGGAATCTTTTCTTTCTTTTTTTTTTTTGTCTGAATATTCAGTTAAGACCATTCCAAGGCTCCTTTTCGCCATGCATAAACTAAACCAACAACTAGGATAAGCACAAAAATGAAAGCTTCGATAAAAACGGATAAACCCAATACGTCGAAACTCATTGCCCAAGGGTAGAGAAAGACCGTTTCCACATCAAAAACAACAAAAACTAGCGCAAACATGTAATAGCGTATTCGGAATTGTAACCAAGCCCCCCCCATGGGTTCTATACCCGATTCATAACTAGAAAGCTTCTCTGGTCCTTTACTAACCGGGGCTAAAAGTCCTGAAATCCAAAATACCAAAATAGGAATAAGACTTGCTATTATTAGAAATGTCCAAAAAATATCATATTCGTGAAGCAGAAACATAAATGTACTCCCATTAATGTGGAATAGGCGGAACTGAATTAGTCAATTCAAGTTGACATTGTCAATTTATCCAGAACTTCTCTCTTTTCCTCGGTGAAACAAGAATCTGTTTTGCTCAAACCAAAGGCAAAGAGCGCTTACTTTAGCCTTTGTTTCTTTTATGATATGTCTTCCTTAAGGATTCATCCAATGGAATCCCCACTTCCTTTCTTTTGGATTTCCCTTCTATTTAGATATGATATAGACCTAATTCTTATACAAAGAAAACTCTTTCGCTTCACTTTGTCTCGCTTTCTCCATAATCTCTAGAAAAAAGAATTGCTCTACCTTTTATTTAATGATAGTCAGAGACTATTAAATAAAAAAGAAAATACTTACTACTAATTAGATTAGAACCTAATTAAAATAGGATGACTAATGTATGCATCCTAATGAGGAGTAATACTAAAAAAAAAAAAGAACTTTATTTCAGAATTATGAAACAGAATATCCAGT